CAGAGGGTAGTTTAACTTAGAATCTTAGCTTTGGGAGTTAAGGGTGGGAGTTAAAATCTCCTCTCTCTGAGCACTAGGGAGGGTTTTAACCTCCGGCCTCCGGATTACAAGACCGGCGCTCTTACACTGAGCTACTAGGGCAGGCTCATTCGAGGGCTTTGTTTTCGGCTCATCCGGCTAGCGGGGCCAAAATTAGGAAGATAGTGAAATAGATTACAGAGGCGACTTGACCGATGATGATAAATGGGTGTTCTACAGGTATGCCTCCAATTCAGGTGAGGATGAGTATGTCTGCCACTAGGGTTCAGAACAGGAATTGGGTGAGTGGTCGGAAAGTTAGGCCTCGTTGTTTAGAGGTGTGAAGGATGGGAACAACTATTAGGACTAGGATAGAGAATAGTAGTGCAAGAACTCCTCCTAGTTTATTGGGGATTGATCGTAGGATTGCGTAGGCAAACAAGAAGTATCACTCAGGCTTGATGTGGGGAGGGGTGACCAGTGGGTTGGCTGGTGTAAAATTGTCCGGGTCTCCTAGAAGATTAGGTGCAAATAGGGCTAGGGATGTTAAACCTAGAAGCATGGCTACAAACCCAAGCAGGTCTTTGTATGAGAAGTAAGGGTGAAACGAGATTTTATCGGCATCGGAGTTAATCCCTGCTGGGTTATTGGATCCTGTTTCATGAAGGAATAGAAGGTGAAGGACTGTGGCAGCTGCAATTACAAAGGGGAATAAGAAGTGGAAGGCAAAGAACCGTGTCAAAGTGGCGTTATCTACGGAAAACCCCCCTCAAATTCATTGTACTAGGGCACCTCCCACATAAGGTACGGCTGATAAGAGGTTCGTAATCACGGTTGCCCCTCAGAAAGATATTTGTCCTCATGGTAGAACATAGCCTACGAAGGCTGTCATTATAGTTAGTAGAAGGAGTACAACTCCGATGTTTCAGGTTTCTTTATATAGGTATGAGCCGTAGTAAAGTCCTCGGGCAATGTGTATATAAATGCAAATGAAAAAGAAAGATGCTCCGTTAGCGTGGATGTTTCGGATGAGTCATCCGTAACTAACATCTCGGCAAATGTGGCATACAGAGGAAAAAGCTGTTGAAATATCAGAGGTATAGTGTATAGCTAAGAATAGCCCGGTGAGGATTTGGGCAGCTAGACACAAGCCCAATAGTGATCCAAAGTTTCATCATACTGAGATGTTTGAAGGGGCTGGAAGGTCGACTAGTGCGTCATTAGCAATTTTTAAGAGTGGGTGGGTTTTTCGGAGGTTGGCCATTATGGTTCTTGTAGTTGAATTACAACGGTGGTTTTTCAAGTCATTAGTTTCGGTTAGAGTCCGAGCAGGAATTATGACTTATCTTGTGTCTTTATTTCTTTTAGGGTTGGTGTTGGGGCTTGTTGCTGTTGCATCTAACCCTGCTCCCTACTTTGCTGCTTTAGGGTTGGTAGTAGCAGCGGGTGTGGGTTGTGGGGTCTTGGTTGGGCATGGGGGATCTTTCTTATCCTTGGTGTTATTTCTGATTTACTTGGGTGGAATGCTTGTGGTGTTTGCGTACTCGGCTGCTTTAGCAGCTGAGCCTTTCCCAGAGTCTTGAGGGGATCGTTCCGTTTTAGGGTATGTTGTGGCGTATGTGGTTGGGGTGGTGTTGGTTGCAGGTTGGTTTTGAGGTGGGTGGTATGAGACTTCTTGAGTGGCAGTGGACGAGTTTAAGGAGTTTTCTGTGCTGCGTGGGGATACAAGTGGGGTGGCTTTTATATACTCTTTAGGTGGTGGAATGTTGGTTGTATGTGCATGGGTACTTTTGTTAACACTTTTTGTAGTACTAGAACTAACTCGGGGTTTGAGTCGGGGGGCTCTTCGAGCAGTTTAGGTGAGGGTTAATAAGAGGGCTAGTGCTGTTGAAAGGAAAAATAGGGTGAGGTATGTTTTAATTATTCCCTGCTGAATGTTGCTCGTTGCAGTAATCATAGGAAGATGGGTAGAAATAATGCTTTTTGGTCCGACTTTCTCAAATCATGTCTGGTCAACTAGTTGGCTAGCAATAGCTTGTCCTATGGTTAAGTTGAGTTTAGGGGTTAGTCGGTGGACGATGGCTGGAAAAAACCCTAGTATGTTAGAAAAATTATGAAGGACAAGGCTGGGGGTTGTTTTAAATTGTTTGTTGGTTAGTGATGCTAGTTCTAGTGCAATCAAAAGGCCTAGGATGGTAACCAGGAGGGCAGCTAATTTAAGGGGGAGGGGCATAGTTATAACAGGGGTTTTGGAGGGCAGGAAGTTTGATGTAATTAAAAGTCCAGCAACAATGCTGCCTCAGGCCAATCGTTTAATGGGGTTAATAACAGCAGGGTTGTTCTCGTTGATGGGTGATAGGGCTGTAAATCGAGGATGTCCTATGGACACGAAAAATACGACACGTAGGCTGTATACAGCAGTGAAGGAGGTGGCCAATAAGGTAAGTGTAAGGGCTCAGGCGTTAAGGTGTGATGTATTTAAGGCTTCAATAATGGCATCTTTAGAAAAGAACCCCGCTAAGAAAGGGGTACCGGTAAGTGCTAAGCTCCCAATTGTGAGACATGAAGAAGTAAGGGGGGTGAGGTTGTGTATACCCCCTATTTTTCGGATGTCTTGTTCATCGTTAAGGCTGTGAATAATTGACCCCGAACACAGGAATAGTATAGCTTTAAAAAATGCGTGTGTGCAAATGTGGAGGAAGGCTAACTGTGGTTGATTAAGTCCAATGGTAACTATCATTAGTCCTAGTTGGCTGGATGTGGAGAATGCGACGATTTTCTTAATGTCGTTTTGTGTCAATGCGCAAGTAGCGGTAAAGAGTGTGGTGAGGGCTCCAAGGCATAGGCAGGTGGTAAGGGCTGTCTGGTTATTTTCCATTAGGGGGTGTAGTCGGATGAGTAGGAAAATTCCTGCAACAACCATAGTGCTAGAGTGTAGTAGGGCAGATACCGGCGTAGGGCCTTCCATTGCGGAAGGGAGTCAGGGATGAAGTCCAAATTGTGCTGATTTTCCGGTGGCGGCTAAAATAAGACCTTTGAGGGGTATCGTGAGGTCAAGGTCTTTTGAGGAGGCGAACATTTGTTGAATTTCTCATGAGTTGAGGTTTGTTGCAAATCATGCTATACTTAAGATGAGTCCAATATCCCCCACCCGATTGTATACTACGGCTTGTATAGCAGCTGTATTGGCATCTGCTCGGCCGTATCATCACCCAATGAGTAGAAATGATATAATGCCCACACCCTCTCGTCCGATGAACAACTGGAATATGTTGTTGGCAGTTACCAGTACAATCATGGCTACGAGAAAAAGTAAAAGATATTTAAAGAATCGGTTTATGTTGGGATCGGCATGTATATATCATGATGCAAACTCAAGAATTGATCAAGTTACATAAAGGGCAATTGGGGTAAAGATGGTAGAATAGTGATCAAACTTAAAGCTAAGGTTTACATCAAAGGCTGAGGTATTTATTCATTGTCAGTTAGTAATGATTGTTTCGGTCCCCTGATCTAAAAAAATGAATAGGGGGATTAGGCTTACTAGAAAAGCTATTTTGACGGCGGTTTTTACATGGGTGAGGGCTCAGTCTCCTTGGCGAGGGTCTGGGTTAAGGGTGGTTATAAGGGGATAGATAAGAAGTGCGAAGATCATTAATAAGGTCGAGCTTAAGATTAGTGTAGTTGGGTGCATAGCTGCTACTTGGATTTGCACCAAGAGTCTTTGGTTCCTAAGACCAACGGATGAGCTGTTATCCTTTAGAAGCTCGAGTGAACCACGGAGTTTAACCGAGGTGGTAGAAGATTAGCAGTCCCTACTGTCGAACGGACTTCTCTCGGTGGATAAGAGGGGTTTAACCTCTATTTTTAGAATCACAATCTAATGTCTTGGTTAAACTATATCTACAGAAACATCAGCCTCATATCAGCTCTGGTTTAAAGATTAGTAGAATAATAGGGATAAGGTGGAGGGTAATAAGTAGGTGTTCACGGGTGTGGGATGGCTCAAGGGCAATAATATGGGAGGGTAGAGGACCTCGCTGTGTTATTAGGAATAGGTATAGGGAGTAGCTGGCTGTAATAAGTGTGCCAACACCTGTAAGGAGTAGTGTTCAGTATGATCAATTAAATATGGAAGTAATAATCATTAGTTCACCTATTAGGTTTGGTAGAGGTGGGAGGGCTAGATTGGCTAAGCTGGCTACAAATCACCAGGTAGTTATTAAGGGAAGGACTACTTGTATGCCCCGAGCTAGAAGCATGGTTCGACTATGTGTGCGTTCGTAGCTAGTGTTAGCCAGGCAGAATAGTGCTGAGGAGGCAAGTCCGTGTGCAATCATAAGGATAATTGCACCCGTAAATCCCCAGGGTGTTTGAATTAGAATCCCCCCTGCAACTAGGCCCATATGTCCAACTGAAGAGTATGCAATTAGTGATTTTAGGTCTGTTTGACGGAGACAAATTGATCCGGTTATGATGATACCCCAAAGGGCTAAGGCAATAAAGGGGTACGCTAGCTCTTCAGTGAGCGGGTCTAGTATTACCATTATACGTATTATGCCATAGCCCCCAAGTTTAAGAAGTACAGCTGCTAGAACTATGGACCCTGCAATTGGGGCTTCTACGTGAGCTTTGGGTAGTCAAAGGTGAACGCCATATAGTGGTATTTTTACAAGGAAAGCCAGTAGGCAGGCAGCCCATCATAATTTATCTCCTCATGTTAAAAGGTTTAGGGGTTTTGAATACTGCAGGGTCAGCATTGATAGTGTTCCGTTATCATTTTGTAGAAGTAGAAGAGCCACAAGAAGTGGCAGTGACCCGGCCAGGGTGTAGAATAAGAAGTAGGTGCCAGCATTAAGGCGTTCCGTTTGATTGCCCCAGCGGGTAATAAGAATGAGGGTTGGGAGTAACGTAGCTTCAAATATGATATAAAATATAATGATTTCCGTAGCACCGAATGCTAAAATTAAAAATGTTTGTAGTGATACCAAAAGAGTGATGTAGGTTCGTTGGCGGTTAAGAGGTTCGGGGGAGATGTGGTTTTGGCTAGCAAGAATTATAAGGGGGAGTAACCAGCAGGTCAACACCAATAATGGTGTCGATAGTGGGTCTGTTGCTAAGTAAAGATTAGATGAGGATCATCCGGTCTCTGATGATCATTTTAATCAGGACAAACTTGCTAGGGCAATGATTAAACTTTGGGCAATTGATGTTGTTCACAGCCATTTTGCAGAGCTTAGCCAGATTGTTGGGAAAAGCATTAGTGTTGGGATGAGGATTTTTAACATTGAAGTAGGTTTAGGCTTTGGAGTCGGTCGGTGCCGTGTGTTCGTGCAGTTGCTACCAGAAGAGCCAGTCCTGCGCTGGCTTCGCAAGCTGAAAAGGCCAATAATAGTATAGGGGCTACCGAATAGCCGGTTGCTTCCATCTGAAGGGCCCACAAGGAGAGTGCAATAAATAAAGAGAGTATCATTCCCTCTAGGCAAAGAAGGGCCGAGAGAAGGTGGGTGCGGTGAAATGCGAGTCCTATGAGCCCTAGAATAAAGGCTGAGGTAAAGCTGAAGTGTACTGGTGTCATAAGGCGGTCATGGACTTAGACCATGGTCTTTTGAGCCGAAATCAAGGGTCTTGTTTTGGACTAACTGCCTATTCAGCTCATTCTAACCCTCCTTGTGTTCACTCATAAATTAGGCCAAGAGTGAGTAGGGCAAGTACGGCGGCAGATCAGGCGAGAGTTAGGGTTGGTGTGGTTATTTGATCACCCCAGGGAAGTGGGAGGAGAAGGGCAATTTCTAAGTCAAATAAAAGAAATAAAATAGCTACTAGAAAAAATCGGAGGGAGAATGGTAGTCGGGCAGATCCTAATGGGTCAAACCCACATTCATAGGGGGACAGTTTTTCTGCATCCGGCGTAATTTGTGGTAACCAGAAAGAAACAGTTGCTAGTACTGCGGATAGAAGAATGGTAATAGTAATGATGGTTGTGATTAAATTCATTATCTTTCCTTGGATTTTAACCAAGACCGGGTGATTGGAAGTCACTTATACGTATTAATACTAGAAAGATTATGAGCCTCATCAGTAGATAGAGACGTAAAGGAATAGTCATACGACGTCTACAAAGTGTCAATATCAGGCGGCAGCTTCAAAGCCAAAGTGATGTTCGGATGTGAAGTGGTATTGGATTTGCCGGAGTAAGCAAACTGCTAAGAAGGTGGAGCCAATAATTACGTGTAGGCCGTGAAATCCTGTGGCAACAAAGAAAGTAGAGCCATATACACCGTCAGCGATTGTGAATGGTGCTTCGTAGTATTCTATGGCTTGAAGAAAGGTGAAGTAGAACCCCAGTAGAATAGTGAGAGTAAGAGATTGAATAGCTTGTTTTCGTTCTCCCTCCATAATGCTGTGATGCGCTCATGTAACAGTGACACCAGATGCTAGTAGGACTGCTGTATTAAGAAGTGGTACTTCAAATGGGTCAAGGGGCGCAATTCCTGTGGGAAGTCAGCAGCCACCTAGTTCAGGAGTAGGGGCAAGGCTAGCGTGGTAAAAGGCTCAGAAGAAACCTAAGAAAAAGAACACCTCAGATGTAATGAATAAAATTATACCGTAGCGTAATCCTTTCTGAACAGGTGGGGTGTGGTGTCCTTGGAAGGTGCCTTCTCGAATAATGTCTCGTCACCATTGATATATGGTGAGAAGCAGTAGAATATTGCCCATAGTAAGAAGTGTGAGCGAGTGGAAGTGGAATCAGACTGCAGTGCCTGATGTTAGTAAAAGGGCGGCAATTGCGCCGGTGAGTGGTCAGGGGCTTGGGTCAACCATGTGGTATGCGTGTGCTTGGTGTGCCATTAAACGTTTTCTTGTAAATAAAGACTTAATAGGAGGACAAATACGTAGGCTTGAATTATAGCAACAGCAATTTCGAGGAGGGTAAGTAAAAATAAGACTAGGGCAGTAAGGATTGCAACCGTTGGCATAAGGGGTAGAAGTACGAAAGCTGCTGTTGCGATCAGCTGAATTAGGAGGTGTCCTGCTGTTAAGTTGGCTGTAAGTCGTACGCCTAGAGCAAGGGGTCGGATAAAGAGGCTAATTGTTTCGATAATGATTAGAACTGGAATTAGAGGTACAGGGGTTCCTTCAGGTAAAGGGTGACCTAGGGCAGCGGTGGGTTGATTTCGTATTCCGATAATTACTGTTGCGAGTCATAGGGGTACTGCAAGGCCTATATTAAGAGAAAGTTGTGTAGTAGGGGTGAATGTATATGGGAGTAGGCCTAACATATTTAGGGTAATAAGGAATAATATCAATGATGTCAATAGAACTGCTCATTTATGGCCACCAAGGTTTAAGGGCAGAAGGAGTTGTTGGGTAAACCGGTTAATAAATCATCCTTGAAGTGTAATAAGGCGATTGTTTAGTCATCGGGCAGATGGTGTTGGGAAGAGAATTCAGGGGAGAGTTAATGCTACAGCAATGAGTGGGATACCCATATATGTGGGGCTTACAAATTGGTCAAAGAAGCTTAGTGTCATGGTCAGTTTCAGGGCTCAGGTTTAGCTTTTTCAGTGCTTTGTGAAGTAGGCTCATTTGTGAAGGTGTGGCCGAGGACTTTTGGGGGAATAACAGTTAAGAAAACCAGTCACGAGAATACCAGAATGGCAAATCAGGGGGCGGGGTTGAGTTGGGGCATGTCACTAGGGGTGGTTGGGGACCACCAGTCTTTAGCTTAAAAGGCTAACGCTATTCCCGATTTAGCTTCTTAGTGAGGCATCTTCAAGTATTATAGTGGATCACTTCTCAAAGTGTTCTAGGGGTACTGCTTCAACAACGATGGGTATGAAGCTGTGGTTAGCCCCGCAAATTTCGGAACATTGTCCGTAGAATACACCAGGTCGAGAGGCAATAAAGGCTGTTTGGTTTAGTCGTCCGGGGACTGCGTCTATTTTTACACCTAAAGAAGGGACAGCTCAGGAGTGAAGTACGTCTTCAGCTGAAACGAGGACTCGGATTGGAGATTCAACAGGGACTACTATTCGGTGATCTGCTTCCAGGAGGCGAAACTGTCCGGGGACCAGATCTTGGGTGGGAACTATGTAGGAGTCAAATCCAAGGTCTTCATAATCGGTATATTCATAGCTTCAGTATCATTGGTGTCCTATAGCTTTAATGGTGAGGTGGGGATCATTGATCTCATCCATAAGGTAGAGAATTCGAAGGGAAGGGAGGGCGATAAGAATGAGGATTACTGCTGGGAGAATAGTTCAAACGATTTCAATTTCTTGAGAATCAAGGATATACTTGTTGGTAAGTTTAGTAGAGACTATTGCTACGATGATATAAAGCACTAGAGTGCTAATAAGAAGAACAATCATAAGAGCGTGGTCGTGGAAATGAAGAAGTTCTTCTATAACAGGTGAGGCCGCGTCTTGGAATCCTAGTTGTGAGGGATGTGCCATTATAGCAAAATGCTCAAGACACGCGGGGTTTTAACCCACAATTCTGCCTTGACAAGGCAGTGTAATAGACTGTTTTACTAGTGTCTTATGGAAGAAAGTGGCAGAGTGTTATGCGGTTGGCTTGAAACCAGCACATGGGGGTTCAATTCCTCCCTTTCTCGTTAATTTGCTTGTACTTGTACAAATGCTGGTTCCTCAAATGTGTGGTAAGGGGGAGGGCATCCGTGTAGTCACTCTACGTTAGTTGAAGTTAGTTCAATTGATGCTACTTCCCGTTTAGCAGCAAAGGCTTCCCAAAGGATAAATAGGAATATAATTACGGCAACTAGGGAGATAAGGGACCCAATTGAGGAAACAGTATTTCATAGTGTGTAGGCGTCTGGGTAGTCAGAGTAACGTCGGGGTATTCCCGCCAGGCCTAGGAAGTGCTGTGGGAAAAAGGTTAAATTTACACCAACAAACATAATTCCGAAGTGAATTTTGGTTCATGTGCTGTGGAGGGTAAACCCTGTAAACAGGGGGAATCAGTGATCAAAGGCTCCCATGATGGCAAATACAGCTCCCATGGATAAGACGTAGTGGAAGTGGGCAACCACATAGTAAGTGTCGTGAAGTACAATATCTAGTGAGGAGTTTGCTAGAACAATACCGGTTAGTCCCCCTACTGTAAAGAGGAAAATAAACCCAAGGGCCCAAAGAAGTGGTGTTTCTCATTTAATTGAGCCACCATGCAATGTAGCTAGTCAGCTAAACACCTTTACCCCTGTTGGGATAGCGATAATTATAGTGGCGGATGTAAAGTAGGCACGAGTGTCGACATCCATACCGACAGTGAACATGTGATGGGCCCAAACGATAAAACCTAAGAGACCGATGGCTATCATGGCTCAAACCATGCCTATATAACCAAAGGGTTCTTTCTTACCAGAGTAGTACGCAACGATGCGTGAAATTATACCGAAGCCTGGAAGAATGAGAATATAAACTTCTGGGTGGCCAAAAAATCAAAATAGATGTTGATAAAGGATTGGGTCTCCCCCTCCTGCTGGGTCAAAGAAAGTGGTATTAAGATTTCGGTCTGTAAGTAACATTGTGATGCCTGCTGCAAGTACAGGCAGGGAGAGTAGTAAGAGGACGGCGGTAATCAGAACAGCCCATACAAAAAGAGGGGTCTGGTATTGAGAAATCGCTGGGGGTTTCATGTTGATGATGGTTGTAATAAAATTAATGGCTCCCAAAATAGAAGAAATACCAGCTAAGTGAAGGGAAAAAATAGTTAAATCTACAGAGGCTCCTGCGTGGGCTAGATTACCGGCCAGAGGGGGGTATACTGTCCACCCTGTCCCGGCTCCGGTTTCAACCCCAGATGAGGCTAAGAGAAGAAGAAAGGACGGGGGAAGCAGTCAGAAGCTCATGTTATTTATTCGGGGAAAGGCTATATCAGGGGCACCAATCATAAGGGGGATTAATCAGTTTCCGAACCCGCCGATCATAATTGGCATGACTATAAAGAAAATCATAACGAAAGCATGGGCCGTGACGATCACATTATAAATTTGATCATCACCCAGAAGGGCTCCGGGCTGGCTCAGTTCGGCTCGAATGAGGAGACTCAGGGCTGTGCCGACTATTCCGGCTCAGGCACCAAATACTAAATAAAGGGTGCCAATGTCTTTGTGGTTGGTTGAGAAAAATCATCGTGTGATTGCCACAGGTAAGGTGGCTGAGTGTTTAAGCGGTGGATTGTAACCCCACGTACAGAGGTTTAATTCCTCTCCTTATCAAGTCCTGTGGTGTACAACACGTTAGATTGCAAACCTGAAGAAGTAGGCTAACAGCCTACCGGGGCTTTCCCCCGCCTCGCCACTCTGTGGCGGGGGAAAGTAGATGGATGCTCGCTGGATAGAGCGCTTAGCTGTTAACTAAGATTTTGTAGGATCGAGGCCTTCCCACCTAGAAAGGCTTTAGCTTAATTAAAGTGTCTGGGTTGCATTCAGAAGATGTGGGATAAAGTCCCGCAAGTCTTAACAAGGGCTGGGTGATTTTCACTCCCGCTTAGAGCTTTGAAGGCTCTTGGTCTTAATGCTATCCTAAGCCCTTTACAAGGTTAGTATTGCACTAACAGCGGGGGTGAGAGGAAGAAGTATTAAAGCTATAATAGTTATAAGTGAAAGTGGGAGGGTGATATGGTTAAAGTTAAGTCGTCAAGGGGCTGTGGCAACTAGTGTGTTAGGGTAGATGGTTAGGGTTATAGCATAACAAAGTCGGAGGTAGAAGTAAAGGCTAAGTAGGGCTGTTATAGCAGCTAGCGTAGCAGTTAGTGGTAAACCTTGTTTTGTTAATTCTTGTAAAATGAGTCATTTTGGTATAAACCCTGAGAGAGGGGGGAGGCCACCTAGGGAGAGCAATACAAGCACGGTAAGTGCGGCTAGAGTGGGCGCTTTGGTTCATGAGGTTGCAAGGGAGTTAATGGTTAAAGAGTGGTTGGTCTTTAGTGTAAGGAATGCTGAAGATGTCATTACAATGTAAAGTAGCAGGCTGAGAAGTGTGAGGGAAGGTGCAAATTGTAAAATTAGAATTATTCAGCCGAGGTGAGCGATTGAGGAGTATGCTAAAATTTTACGTAGTTGAGTCTGGTTTAGTCCTCCTCAACCCCCCACAAGGGTTGATAGAAGCCCTAGTGTAACAAGGAGAGTAGAGTCAATAGCCGGTGCTACTTGAATTAGGAGTGCAAATGGTGCAAGCTTCTGTCAGGTAGAAAGGATAAGTCCTGTGGTGAGTTCAAGTCCTTGAAGGACTTCTGGTAATCAAAAATGTACTGGTGCCAATCCTAGTTTGAGTGCAAGGGCTATTATAGCGATTGTGGCTGCTAGGGGGTGTGATAATTGTTGAATCTCCCATTCTCCGACTAATCAGGCGTTGGTAGTGCTGGCAAATAGAATTATTGCTGCAGCTGTGGCTTGCGTAAGAAAATACTTAGTTGTAGCTTCAACTGCCCGGGGGTGGTGTTGGCGTGCTATAATTGGAATAATGGCAAGGGTATTAACCTCTAGTCCTATTCATGCAAGTAGTCAGTGGGAGCTAGCAAAGGTGAGGGCTGTACCTAGGCCTAGACTAGAGATTAAAATGGTGAGTACATAGGGGTTCATTAGTAAAGGAAGGATTTTAACCAACATATTTGGGGTATGGGCCCAAAAGCTTAATTAGCTGACCTTACTAGAAGGTGGTGTAGTGGAAGCACTAAGAGTTTTGATCTCTTGAGTATGGGTTCGAGCCCCTTCTTTCTAGAATTGAGGGGACTTGAACCCCTATTAGCCACGCTATCAAGGTGGTCCTTGAGCATTCAGGCACAATTCCTTGCAGTATTAAATCTGGGGGGGTAGACCTGCGAGTGCAATAGGAAGTGCAAGGTGCCATAGTACTAAGGCCAGGGTTATAGGGAGGAAACTTTTCCAAACTAAGTGTATGAGTTGGTCATATCGGAATCGAGGGTAGGAAGCCCGTACTCATAAAAATACTACGGATAGTAGGGCTGCTTTGGTTATTAAGTTTATGGCTGTTAGCTCGGGTAAGGCTGGGATGTGAGTTGCTCCTAAGAATAGGATGGCTGAAAGTGTGTTTATGAGAAGAATGTTGGCGTATTCAGCCAGGAAAAAGAGGGCGAAGGGTCCCCCAGCATATTCTACATTGAACCCAGATACTAGTTCGGATTCCCCTTCTGTTAGGTCAAATGGGGCACGGTTTGTTTCGGCAAGGGTTGAAATATATCATATAGCGGCAAGGGGCCATGCCGGGACAATTAACCAGATGCTTTCTTGGGCGATGTTAAAGGTTTGGAGTGTAAAACCACCCGTAAAAATAATTACGCTAAGCAGAATTAGCCCTAAACTGACTTCGTAAGAAATCGTTTGTGCTACAGCTCGTAAAGCACCGATCAAGGCATATTTTGAATTTGATGCTCATCCGGAGCCTAAAATAGAATAAACGGCAAGGCTAGATAGTGCAAGCACGAATAGTACACCTAGATTTAAGTCTGTGACGGGGTAAGGGATAGGCATTGGGGCCCACAGGGTAAGCGCAAGTGTTAGGGCTAGCATTGGTGTAGCGAGGAAAAGGAAGGGGGAAGAGGTTGAGGGTCGAACTGGTTCTTTAATGAAAAGCTTTAGGCCGTCTGCGATTGGTTGAAGTAATCCATATGGACCAACAATATTGGGTCCTTTTCGCAGTTGTATGTATCCTAAAACTTTTCGTTCTAGAAGGGTAAGAAAGGCGACTGCTAGAAGAACGGGGACGATGTAGGCAAGGGGGTTAAGAACGTGAGTTATTAGGGTCGTGATCATAGCTAAGGAGAGGGTTTGAACCTCTGAGAAAAAGGGCTTAGGCCTTTCGCAATTACCGGGCTCTGCCACCTTAGCGCGCCGTTCTCTTAGGCACACTTTGATGTGCTCCCTTGTCTGTTTTAGTTGCCTTCATCAGGTGGGGGTGGGGCGTGCCTCAAGCATGGGCCCCTTCTTTCCGGTCCTTTCGTACTAGGAAAGATCACTTCATAGATAGAAACTGACCTGGATTACTCCGGTCTGAACTCAGATCACGTAGGACTTTAATCGTTGAGCAAACGAACCCTTAATAGCGGCTGCACCATTAGGATGTCCTGATCCAACATCGAGGTCGTAAACCCCCTCGTCGATAGGGGCTCTGGGAGAGGATTGCGCTGTTATCCCTAGGGTAACTCGGTCCGTTGATCGGCGTTCGCCGGATCATTTTTGGCCAGAAATTCTGGTGCTTAGAGCAGTAGCTCTTGGCTGTGGGGGCAGTGCCCCCAGTCCACATGGGGGCTTTGTTTTCCCCCGCGGTCGCCCCAACCAAAGACAAATAGGCTAGGGGTCACTGCGTTTTTACTTGGTGAAACAAGGTTACTTGACGTGATCTGCCGGGTGTCTAAAGCTCCATAGGGTCTTCTCGTCTTATGTAGTTATGCCCGCTTCTGCACGGGCAGATCAATTTCATTGACTTGGAAGAGGAGACAGCTAAGCCCTCGTGATGCCATTCATACAGGTCTTCATTTAAAAGACAAGTGATTGCGCTACCTTCGCACGGTCAAAATACCGCGGCCGTTAAACCCATAGTCACAGGGCAGGCGGGACCTCTTATATTTTATTTGCAAGAGGCGATGTTTTTGGTAAACAGGCGAGGCTTGTGTTTGCCGAGTTCCTTCTCTTCCTTTGGGTCTTTCCCTGCTTGCACTCCTGTGTGGGGTTAACGATTTATTGGTGTAGGCTTTTCTTGGTGTTTTTTCTGGCCTGCATTACCCTCTTGGTTTGGGTTCGTTATTTGTCGGTGGGGAGTCCGGTCCGACTTACACATGTGCTGGGAGAGGGTTATTCCCTCTTATTACTCATTCTAGCATAATCTCTTCCATGGGGGCATGGAATGGCTTAGTACGGTTAGGGGGTAGGATTTCTTATCAAAATAAGAGGTTTATATCTGTCTGAGCTTTAACGCTTTCTATGCAGGTGGCTGCTCTTAGGCCCACTGTAACAGGTTACCTTAGTAATTATGATCCTTAGCCGCCTGTTAAGGTTGTGTCCTTGTTCAAAGGAGCTGTACCTCCTTTGACTAACTCTCTTGGTTTCTCTGGGACTAGGTTAGTTTTACCTTTATGTCTTAAGAAAGCCAGGGGGCTGAACTTCTATTCATTTCCTAAGCAACCAGCTATAACTAGGCTCGATAGGTTTATCACCTCTACTCGGGGCTCGTCCCACTCTTTTGCCACAGAGACGGGTTGGCCCTATAATAGGCTGTCCCGGAGTAGCTCGTCTAGTTTCGGGGGCCAGAACTAAAGTTCTCTTTGCTCGGGTTTGCTGGCTAAATCATGATGCAAAAGGTACGAGATTTAATCTCTGCTTTTCTAGGCTTAAATGGGTTGTCTCAGTTCTCTTTCAGCTTTCCCTTGCGGTACTTTCTCTGTTGCTCAATGTTCCCTTTTCTGTCGCCCATACTAAGGGGGAAAAATGGTTTGTTGACTTAATTCTAAGTTTTATTGGGGTATATATGTTGTGGTGTTAGACCAAATGTGTTGGCTAGCTAGTCAGCTCAGGGTGACCCGATTTGCACGGATGTCTTCTCGGTGTAAGGGAGGTGCTTTTCTATCTTAGCTACACTCTGGTTATTCCAAGCGCACCTTCCGGTACACTTACCATGTTACGACTTGCCTCCCCTTTGTTCGGTTAACTTCTTAGTTAGAAGGGTGTATTGAACTTGGGGAGAGTGACGGGCGGTGTGTGCGCGCCTCAGAGCCAGTTTCAAGAGAACTCTCTGCTTTCTGTTTACTGCTAAATCCACCTTCGGACGCTGGTTTCACAGCGTGGTTCGTAATGCTCTATTTTAGAGAATGTAGCCCATTTCTTCCCACCCCATGCGCTACACCTCGACCTGACGTTTTGGGTTATACCCATTTTGCTTACTATATAACCTTCACAGGGTAAGCTGACGACGGTGGTATATAGGCGGGGAAAACAAGAGGTGGTGAGGTTGAACGGGGGTTATCGGTTCTAGAACAGGCTCCTCTAGGTGGGTCTGAGGCACCGCCAAGTCCTTTGGGTTTTAAGCCGGCGCTTGTAGTTCCCTGGCGGATGTCAGTTGTATATTTTCATCAAAGTTTACGGCTAGGCATAGTGGGGTATCTAATCCCAGTTTGTTTCATAGCTGTCGTGGGTTCAGGGGTATTAAAGCTGCTTTCGCAGTGGAGCTTCGTGCCCCCAGGTGCGTATGACAGCTGAGGGGGTGTTCGGCTTTATTAAATATTATTCCATAACCACTCTTTACGCCGGTAATTGTCAACTTGGGCCTCTCGTATAACCGCGGTGGCTGGCACGAGTTTTACCGGCCCTCTTAACCTTAACTAAGTCAAGCTTTCGCTTATGGCTTAATATCTATCACTGCTGAGTTTCCTTGGGGGTGTGGCTTAGCAAGGCGTCTTGGGCTGCCGAGGCGTGCCTGATGCCGGCTCCTCGTCCCCGGGCAGGGGATTAAGGGCATCCTCACAGGAGTGCGGAGACTTGCATGTGTAAGTTCAGTTAAAGCTGATAGTAAAGTCAGGACCAAGCCTTTGTGCTCGTGGGACTTTCTAGGGTCCATCTTAACAGCTTCAGTGTTATGCTTTAGTTAAGCTACGCCAGCGATGTTCATATAGTGTATATTTTAATATGGGATGCTGTTATGGCAATATATTAATATAAGATTATAATGAATTAAAATCATTAATATATACTTTAATTATAAATATGGCCAATATAATACCATTGTCGGTGCCAAATTGCTCTAAAGTGTAATAAAGATTCATTAATATATAATTTAAAGTTATAGCGCTAATCGAGACTTCCTGGTTTAGGGGTTTGACAGGAAAACAAGGATCGCCCAGCGTAGGGGGGTAGGGGGGTTTGTCGCGTAGAAGCCGGGGGATTCCAATAGTGTTTTGTGAGGAAAGAATTAACCTTATGCACTTGATATCCATATATGCGATTCTTTATATAATATCTTTACAACATTCATCATTAATACTCTGCTTCAAAGTTTAGTTCGACCTTATTAGTTCTTCTTAGCTTACACTGTGAGATGCAAGCTGAAAGGAAAAAGAAAAAGAGAACCCTATGCATATAAGAGAACGCCCGGCTTGGTGGGTAACGGGCAATAAGGTTAACCGCATCAACCAGATGCATGGCATTCGGCTTTCAGTGAGTGGTTTCTTAAGGATTGTACTTGAAATAGGAGCCAAATGCAAGAAATAGTTCACTAAATGCGACTCTCGAGATTTGTCCGTGATCATCATTAATAGTATGCACGCCGATAAATCGTTGGTCGGTTCTTACTACATTAAGTAGCACCGATGATTAGAGTTGGTGGGTAGAGACAGAGCTCGTGTTAGTTGAAGTTATGTTGTTATAACAATTAATCCAGGTCAAAGTAATAAATATGGTTATGTCCCTATTTTGCTTAATGTCAACCTTGGATTTGTGCTGATGTATGAGGGGTTGAAACCGCTTATGTTGATAATACATATAATGTACTACTCATGCCAATATACCCTATGGGTAAATACATACATGCAATATTACACATAATCATGTAATATATACACAATGTATGTGGTATATTACATTCTTTATTTAACATAGGCGCGT